TTCCCAGAGCGTCGTGGGATAAATAGTTCTTAATTAGTAACAGTAACGGGAGGTCTTATTTTAAATATATGTATATCTGTGTATGTCCGAATCTCATTAATAACGAATCAAGTTACATATGTAACGGATCCATAATAAAGACTGTAGTTCAGTCTATCTCATAGGTACGAAAAACCCCTAATTCGTTCATCTTATCTTATTAATAAAATTCGAATCGAAAGAACAAGTACTTAAATATTCTCTTCGATCGGTCTTTTTTATCTATCTCACACAAAAAAATAAAATGGGGTTTTTTTGTCAATCCATTTATCTGCTTTAAATCGTTGATGATTCAATTCGAAAAGAAACAGAGATTTTAATTTTTTTAATAAAAAGTAAAGTTAAAGTGTTGCACTCATACAATAACATACAATAATAGGTGGGATCTTGCTAAGATTGCTTCAAAAAAATTTTTGCCATCTTTGTATAGAAGAATTTGTATAGAAGAAAAAGGATATAGATTAATATGTTTATGTATCGACGGAACCAATGACTATTCATGATTCCATAATTGAATCAATTCCATATGGGTTCCAAATTAGAGGAATTTTTTGTTATGGTAAAACTTCGTTTGAAACGCTGTGGTAGAAAGCAACGTGCGACTTGAAGGACACGATCCGTTGTGGATTTTTATTCTTACATCCGCCATCTTTTATATGAATGAAGGTGCTCTTGACCCGACATCTGTTCTGTTTTCACTAGAATCCTTTTTTGTTAGGTTGTAATGAATATAGTACATGATGGAGCTCGGGTAGAAAGTATGGATTCATCTTTCAGGGGGCAAGAATCTAGGGTTAATACCAATCAATAAATTGGAACAACTTTGTAAGTATATCATATATATCAATATAGAAATTGAAAGGATCCGATTCAGTCAAGTTTTTAATTCAAAATTAAAATTTGTTGAAATTGAGAAAAGTCTTTCGATTCAAAGTGTATCGCGCGGGAATCGAGCGTTTATATGATTCTTTGATAGAAAGAAATCACAAAAGGGGTATGTTGCTGCCATTTTGTAAGGATTAAGAAGCACCGAAGTAATGTCTAAACCCACTGATTTAAAACAAAAAAAAGGATCCCAGAACAAGGAAACACCGTTTTTTCAATTGTCTCAATAACTGGATAATAATAAAGATTAAATGAGACAAGCAAGAGGGGGTTAAAGACCATTCAAAAAATGAAATAAATTGCCTAAAGATTTTTTTTTCTTTTAAGCTCTTTGAGAATTATCCAACTTGAGTTATGGGTACAAATGATTTTTATTTTTTCAGGAAGGAGGAAGAAAAAAATGAGTTAAATCCCATTCTAATTTATTTTATCAACTCCTTTGCCAGAAATTATAATTCTATACGTAGACAAAACTCCAAATCATTTTTTCTCGAGCCGTACGAGGAGAAAACTTCCTATACGTTTCTAGGGGGGGTCTTGTTCATTTACTTAGATCTATCCCAATGAGCCGTCTATCGAATCGTTGCAATTGATGTTCGATCCCGAAGAGAAGGAAGAGATCTTCGGAACGTAGGTTTTTATGATCCGATAAAGAATCAAAGTTATTTAAACGTTCCTGCTATTCTATATTTCCTTGAAAAGGGCGCTCAGCCCACAGGAACTGTTCGGTATCTTTTAAAAAAGGCAGAGGTTTTTAAGTAACTTGGTCCTAATCAAACAAAATTGAATTAAGGAAATAAAGAAATAGAAAGGGATAGTAATTCTTATATAAATTTTTGTATTTATATATATATACTTTTTTCCTTTTTTGGATTCTACTCATATCTATTTTTCATTGCTTCTATAAAATCTCATGTTCTAGAACGACAAAACTTAAGTTGCTTGATCCTAGAAATATAAAATTCTGGGAGTTCCTTCAATTGGTCGGTTTTCGTTGAATACTAATAAGTAATAACCAAGGAATCCTCCCTTTTTTATTCTAGTTACTTATTATTGATTCAATCTGATATTTTTTTCTACTTGGTATTTTTTTATTCCTCTATCTAAACTTTTTTCAGCTATGTAGTGCCAATCCAACACAAGCCCTTTTTTTAATAGTATTGAAAAAAATTCCATTTATATTTATTTTGTTTTTCCGTTGTATTATTTTCTCAACATTTATATTGACAACAGTGTATCGAACAAATATAATTCATCGTGATAAGTCGATAAATTTATTTTTGTCCGAGCGGTTTGATTTTTACCTTATATTATTCAAATGATGGGATTCCTTGAATTCTCTTTGATATAATAAGAATAGGGGTTTTGATTTAAAAGTCGATAACATAAGAACGAAGAGGTGGTCTATAAATTTTGACATTTATCTATCTTTTTTTTTGATTGTATTTTCATAAACTTTTTCTATTTGGGTTGCTAACTCAACGGTAGAGTACTCGGCTTTTAAGTGCGGCTAGGATCTTTTACACATTTGGATGAAGCGAGGGATTCGTCCATACCATCGGTAAAGTTTGGAAGA